TCTTTATATAACCTCCGCGAAGACGAAGATACTCTTGGGAAGATCAAAGAAAGAACCTGTTCTTCCTCTGTAAAGAATTCTTCCAACAATTCCGAACCTAATCTTTTCAAAAAAGAACGTACAGTAGTTTTGTGTTTACGAGACAAGGTTCTAGCACACGACAGTCGAAGGATATACTTTACTCGATACAAACTACTTTTTTTTGAAGATCCGCTATAATAACGAGAAAGATTTCTGCATATCCGCCCAAATTTCTCGATAATATTAGAATCTGATGAATCAGTCCGAGTCGGCTTACTAAAGGGATGCCCCGATACGTTACAAAATTTCGCTTTAGCCAATGACCCAATCAAAGGAATTATTGGGACTATAGTATCAAACTTATTAATAGCAATATCTATAATAAAGGAATTTTCTAACATTTGACTCCTTACCACAGAAGGCTTTAGTCGTACACTTAAAAGATGGCCCAGAAAATAAAAGGAATGCTTGGATAATTGGTTTATATGAATCCTATCCGATTGAGACCACAAGTCAAAATGACATTGCCAGAAATTTACAAGGTAATACTTCCATTTATTCATCAGAAGAGGATTTCCTTTTGAAGTCAGAATGGATTGTCCTTGATATCTGACATAATGCATGAAAGGATCCTTAAACAACCATAGGTTGGTTTGAAAAGCATTACGAAAAACTACCAAAAAATGTTCTATTTTTCTATAAAAATGTGTTCGCTCAAGATAGGCTCTAGAAGATGTTGATCGTAAATGAACAGATTGTTTGCGGAGAAAAACGAATATGGATTCCCATTCATATACATGAAAATTATATAAGAACAAGAATAATCTTTGATTCTCGTTTGAAAAAACGGAAATATATATATTTTTTTTAGTAATAAAACTATTCCAATTCTGATACTCGTAGAGAAAGAATCGCAATAAATGCAAAGAGGGAATGTCTTGTATCCAACGGCGAAGGAGTTGAACCAAGAGTTCCAGATGTGTGGGGTGGGGCATTAGTATCTCTAACACATGATTTAAATGTGATAATTTATCCTCGAAAAAGGGAAATGTTGAATGAATTGATCGTAAATTTTGAGATTTTGCTATTTCTTTGCCTTCTAGGGAAGATACTAATCGCAGTGAGAATGGAATTTCCACAATGACTGCAAAACCCTCTGATATCATTTGAGAATAAAAATTCTTCTTATGATCAACAAATTTATTTTGGTTAGAATCATTATCAAAACTAATCAAATGCTTATGTTGATACAGTCGAGTAATTAAACGTTTCACAACTAGTGAGCTGGATTTGTTGTCATAACCTAAATTTTCGATAGGTTCATAAATAATTGATCCATTTAAACCATGATCATGAGCAAGTGCATAAATATACTCCTGAAATAGAAGTGGATATAGGAAGTCTTGTTGCCGAAATCTATTTATTTCTAAATATCCCTTTAATTCTTCCATTTGAAATTAGATTTGAACCAAAGGCAGGGGGTTTCTTGGGTGATCAAATGATACATAGTGCGATAAAGTCAAAACAAGGTATGGTATATAGTAAGAAAAGAAGAGATACCTTGGAGATAAATAAGCTAATCAATGGATTCTCTTTTTTTTTTCATCCAATAGGTTTGTGTTCGTTATTAGGAATAGTTAGAAATCCTTTATTTTTGCAACTCGATCGCTCTTTTGACTTTAGAATCCATTCTGTTTTATCAATATGCCATTTCTTCTACACATTCGTTTACACCCTAGACGAGGGATATAGTTAATAGTTAGGATTCAAAAAAATAGAAAATCCACTTAGTATGGGAGAACCTTTTCCCGAATCAGGTACTAATACATTTCTAACGTCTAATTAGATCGGGAAATCTTTCGAATTAAGTAAGAACAGAAGCTCGTTGCTTTTTGTTTCCCTATAATTGGAGCCTTGCGGCTCTATCCATTTATTCACTCGACCCAACCATGAAGTTATTTTTTTATACCGCTCTAAGAATTCAAACAGGATTTTGTACTGATCCGGTAAGGATGAAGTACTCTTAGAGTTCTTCATTGATACGACATGCTGTTTTTTCCATTCGTTCCCTTTCAGGATCAGTCGTGGTCTTACAAACTCTACCAATGGTATGGACGAATTCGTTGCTTCATCCAAATGTGTAAAAGATTCTAGCCGCACTTAAAAGCCGAGTACTCTACCGTTGAGTTAGCAACCCGAATTAATGTAATTTTGGTGTGTAGATACGATCGGAATAAAAAAAAAAAGAAAGAGATTGGATTGCACGACCCCATCAAAACATTGAACTAGAAACACAACAAATCTCAAAAAAATTCTTTGTATATTTATATTTTATATTATAGTTGGTTGTGAACATAAAAATGAACGGATCAGATGAAATGAAAATAGAAAAGATTGCCGGATAAATCTAGAAATTTGATAGACTGCCTTTTTGATTTTCATTTTTTTTTCATGCCGAAGAGACTTCTTGTGTCACATCAATTTAAATTCAAGTAACCCACCACTTACACGGCATGAAGTAAAAAAGAAAACTTATTTATGGGTCAAAATCCAAATAAAAAGAAATAGATCTTTTTCTCCACCATCGAATTATATTTATTCAATACACTATTGTCAATATGAACGTTGAGAAAACAAAAGAAATGGAATTTCCATTTTCAAGAAAAAAAAAGGGGGGACTTGTGTTGGATTGGCACTACATAGATCATAAATAAGTTTGGATCGAAAAAATAAAGAAATTCAATAAAGAAAAGTTCAGAAGAAAATCTCGAGTTTATTCAATATCCATAAAGGTACAATAAGCGAGCTCAACCTATTTTTTGGAGTCTCAACAAAAACCACCCGATTGAGGGGAATCAAAAAAATTGATAGATCCCCTTAGTTCAGCTATTCACTCGATCTTTTTTCTATTCCTCTCATATCAAAAATATTTTTGTCGTTAGTTATTTTTGATTTTCATTTTTTTTTTTTCTATTTCAAAAATTCAATTTCGTTTAATTAACGCGAAGTTCCTTAAATATCTCTGCCTTCTTTGAAATATCATGAACGGTTCCTGTAGGTTGAGCGCCTTTTTCAAGGAAATATAGAATCGCGGGAACATTTGAATAAGTTTGATTCTTTATCGGATCGTAAAAACCCACTTTCCGAAGATCCCTTCCTTCTCTTCGGGATCGAACATCAATTGCAACGATTCGATAGATAGCTCATTGGGATAGATGTAGATAAACAATGCCCCCCTTAGAAACGTATAGGAGGTTTTCTCCTCGTACGGCTCGAGAAAAAAAAAAAAAAAAGATTCAATTTATTTCATTTTATTTATATTTTTATATTATAGAGCGGCAAATAGATCCATAAAATCAGCAAATCAATTCAATTAGACTATACTTTGATTCTTTTCTTCCCGCTTCCCCTAAAAAAAATCATTCGTACTTATAACTCAAGTTGAATAATTCTCAAAGCGTTAAAGAGAAACTCCTTAAAACCTTGGCATTTCTTTTATTGAGCTGTCTCTAACCCCCTTTTTTGTCTCGTTTATAATCTATTTTTTTGGATTCCTTATTCGGCTCCAATTGTTGAGACAGTTGAAAATGGCGTTGTCTTGTTACGGGATCTTTTATCTTTGTTTTGAATCGTTAGGTTTAGACATTACTTCGGTGATCCTTAATCGTTTCAAAATGGCAGCAACATACCCTTTGTGATTTATTTCTATCGAAAAATCGTACGAACGATTGATTCCCGTGTGATACACTTTTGATCGAAATAGTTTTCTCAACTCCAACAAAAGTTTCAAATCCAAAAGGAATTTTTGTTATAATTTGTTAGAATTGGGTCCTTTTGATTTCTATATCGAAGATATACTTACGAAGTTGGAACAACTTTTTGATTGACACTAACCCTAGATCCTTGCCTCTGAAAAATGAATCAATCATTTCTTCTCGAGCTCCATTGTGTACTATTTACTTAAACCGAACTAAAACAAAATAGGGTTCTAGTAGAACAAATTATGTCGAGTCAAGAGCACCTTATATTCCTATATAACAATAACAAAATGATGGATGTAAGAATCCACAGCTGATCATGTCCTTCAAGTCGCACGTTGCTTTCTACCACATCGTTTTAAACGAAGTTTTACCATAACATTCCCCTCATTTGGAACCAGTATGGAGTTGATTCAATATGGAATCATGAATAGTCATTGGCTCAATCGGAACATAGTAATCCATACGTTCTTTCTTTATTTTTCTACAGGGTATGGACGGATATTTATCTGGAGAAGTCTCGACAAGGATTCCATTTTATTAACCCCATATTTTATGAATGAAACATTTTAGAATTCGGGATCAATAGAGAATTAGTACCTTATATTACTTTAGAGATAGGGAATATAAAGGCTTTTCTTTCACATTTCGATTCAGAAGGCAGCATTGAAAATTCAAATAAATAAAAGTTTATCTAAGTTTTATCTAAGTACGTAACCCCAATATATGAGCCAAACGTGCATACACCGAACGGCCCATCCTTTTTTTTTTTTTAATTATATTATACATTGAGCCATGTTCCCATCTTACCTCGATCACAAATAGGTTTAGTTATATCTGCATGTCATTGGTACTCAATTCTATTTGTGAGAAAGAAAGATATTATTCATAAAAAAATAAAAAAAGATCATTAGAAATAGAAATCAAAAAAGGGAATCGCATTGTATTCAACATTACACTCTAAAGATACACTCTAAAGATAGAGGATTGTTAAAGAGAACAATCTTTCTTTTTTTTTTTTATTATGTTTTATTATGATAAATTATTTTGTTTTGTTATGATAAAATCGGAATGCTCTGGGACGGAAGGATTCGAACCTCCGAGTCGCGGGACCAAAACCCGTTGCCTTACCACTTGGCCACGCCCCATTCTTTTTTTTTTCTTTTTATTCAACACAAATAAACACTAATATCGGTATTGGTTGTTCGTCAATTCCCGCCCAAATATCTATGGAATCCATTAGATTGTTGCTAAGATTTGACACATGTAGTTGTAGAATGAAACTTCATTTATTGATCATTACATAGAATTCAATTAAGATATTGTATGAAAGTATGATTCCTTCTATTTTCGTGTGAGAATTGAGGGATTTTTGATTGGGTGCGTCAAAAAAAAAAAAGCAGAATTATTTTGTCCACTTTCTTAATTTTTCCTTATATTGATAACTCAATCAAAATACAATTATCTCCAAGAATGAAATGTTTGTTATGCTTAATATCTTTAATTTGATCTGTATCTGTCTTAATTCTGCCTTTCATTCGAGTAGTTTTTTCTTTGCTAAATTACCCGAGGCTTATGCTTTTTTTAATCCAATCGTAGATGTTATGCCAGTCATACCCGTGCTCTTTTTTCTCTTAGCCTTTGTTTGGCAAGCTGCTGTAAGTTTTCGATGAGATCTTTCTTTAATACTGTCCCACAAACATTCATGATTTATTCAATAAAAAAATGTAATAAAAAAAATTCTAACAATTGATAAGATCGGATAAGTCTTACATTATGAACCCTCGATTCAAACATGGAAATTCTTGGATGGGCGCGATGAATCATCTCATTTACTCATTTTGACCTTCCACTTCCAGTGAACAAGGAACCCTATTAAGGTCCCCCACAATAACTAATTGTGGGTATGAAAGAGAATTTTGATACCGAAATATTCTATTAGAAATGAAGTTCTACAAATTCTTTTTTATCTATATCTATAAACCACTTCATTTCATTTATTCGTTTGGTGTAAAAATAGAATATGTGATATAAAAATGGATAGTCTATTCCCTTTTTCCCAAAAATGATCTTATCTTGGAGATTTTGTAATGCTTACTCTCAAACTCTTCGTTTACACAGTAGTGATATTCTTTGTTTCTCTCTTCATCTTCGGATTCCTATCTAATGATCCAGGGCGTAATCCTGGACGTGAAGACTAAAAAAAGAAAAGATTTCTCTTTGTTTTATTTTTTAATTATTAATTTCATTTTCTCTATTCCAGAGAGTGAACTATGAGAAAAAAAAAAAAAGAGGTTCAATATATATTTTTATTTTTTTTTTTTGAATTCGAAAAGAAAATATCAAGGCATCAGAAGAAACGGAAAGAGAGGGATTCGAACCCTCGGTACGAAAAACTCGTACAACGGATTAGCAATCCGCCGCTTTAGACCACTCAGCCATCTCTCCCAATTGAAAAGGGATAATTACTATGTTACCCATGAAGTAAAGAAAAAGTATTTCTTTTTCTTTATTCTATTTATTCTATAAATACAATTATTCTATAAAAAAGAAATTCTTTATTCTATTTATTCTATAAATACAATTATTCTATAAAAAAAAAAAAAAAATACAAATTTTATCTGTTTATCAGCAATTCAATTCTAATTTTATTTAGATAACGGAAATATCTCCAATTCCAATAGAAAAAGTGAAAGAATACCGAATACCCTTTTGATTTCATCCGAAAGGTCCTTTCTTTTATTCCTCTGCCTGGCCTGGTCAGTACCTAGCCAGGCCGTTTCTTGTTTTGTTCCAATGAATCCTTGATTCAATATTTTATCTGATTTGAAAACAAAAATACTTGTTATTGAAGCAAGAACAATAGAAACTGGGGCTATTCCTATGATATAAGATATAAATCCCATTTCTTATGATTATTTCTTTTCCTTTCATTTTCTTGATTTAGAAAAAAAAAAAATAGAGCTATAGATTCTTGGAGAATTTCTTGTTATGCTATGACTTCAATAGTTCTTTCGGGGCAGACCTGACACTCAAAAATTCCCCCAACATGAGATGGAGCTCTTTATTTCAATGGGCTTTCATTTTCCTATCTCATTACGTTTCCCCATCGAAACACGTCAACACTCTAATTTCATAATTGAATGATTTTGTTCTTATCCTATCTTGATTACGTATAATGCTCTTGTTCGACAAATAGTCCTTTCATATACAATAATTACAATGTAGCGGGTATAGTTTAGTGGTAAAAGTGTGATTCGTTCTATTAACAACTAAAATAGTTAAAGGGTCTTTCGGTTTTATTCATATTCCGTTCCAATTAAAAACTCTATTTCTTAGAAAGGATTTAATCCTTTACCTCTCAATAACCGATTTGAGGAAGAATATACATTTTCGTGATTTGTACCCAAGGATCAATTAGAAATTTTAACATCGGGGTATGGAATCGCGAAGCATAATTTTTTGGGGTTGGATCAAGACTTTCAATTGAATGAGTAAAGAATCCATGGAGGAAGATACAAAAGTTTACTTCTAATCGTAACTAGATCTTCAATTTTTTGTTTGTATAGGTTGAAGCGAAATAGCTATTAAACGATGGCTTTGGTTTCCTAAAGCCATCGACATATTGTTTCAGCTCGGGTGGAAACAAAAATTTCTTTCCTCAAGATTCGCGCAATTAGAAATAGAGAACGAAGTAACTAGAAGGATTTTTTATAAATCC